GTGTCAAGAATAGAACAGGTAGCACAGGTCAGCAAGCAAGGATCTAAGGTATCTGGATCAGAAGGTATATCCTAGCCCAACCCATCACCCTTCTTTCTTGGTTCTTTCTACTAGAATATGTGACCAGAGAAATGGGGAGATAGGAGAGTCTCGATCATGTGAGAGAATTAGGTATGGAAAGGAAAACTTACTTACATACGAAAGATTAATGCCAGTGCTCGGTCAGTCAGGAAGGAATAAAATGGTACCATATCTCATTCCGTTGTTTGGTTCTTCCTTTAGCCTGTGCCAGAAAATCATATAATAAAGAAGCTCGTGTGGTGCATTCCCCAGAGGGGTACGGGTAAGGTTCACTCATCATCGATTGACCAGTTCGTATACTATTTCCGCTCGATCACAGCTCGTCCTTCTTTCGTGCAGTGCACTTTGTTGATGATTGCAGGCATACTCGCTGAATTCGTGGACCACAAACAAGATCTATGAGCAAATAGATGAATGAAAGCGATAGCAATGAGGCATTCAAGCTCTTCTCTGCGAACCGATCACAAGGTGGATTTACTATGATGAATTGGGATCCGCGTGACCAACGCCATGGCAAAATTACCTCCCGGATGGCTCATGCCCTTATCCTTTAGGCAACTTTTAAGTTCCTGAAGCTTGACACGATGGGGGATGAGAGAAGGGTTTACACCATGAAAGTTGTTGAGCCCGTACACATGAAGCCATTAGTGTAAAAGGAACGGTTCCTTGCTGACCCACATAAAGAACAAAGAAATAAGGAAAGGAAGTCCTAAACCTATAAGAGATATTCTTTCTTCTACTACACGCTTAGGGGATCCGATCAACCAAGGAAAAAGTCGTAATGTCATGTTGATGCCATCAGTTCTTGGTTCTGTGGATGAAATTCCAAAAGAGAGGACCTACCTAGGGTCAGTCAAGTGTTGACACCGGATTAGGTTTGGAACCCTTCCTTCTCAATGTCCGGATGAACATGCATTCTTTTCGATACAGTATGGTAGACTTATAACCAATCCAATCGGAAACCTTAATTCGAGAGATGTTAGGAATGAAGGAAAGAAGGGGGCGCAAGCCAAGGCTAGAGATCGATGTAGGAAGAAAGGGAATGATTCTAAATCTTCAGGATTTACAGAACGGATGTAACTAATCTAAGGGCCGCCCTATTCTCACAGATTCTACTAGGTTCATTCACCTATTGAACTACAGAAAGTACACGATTTACTGCTTGAAATGGGTAAATTCACTTATAATGAGTTGCCTTAGCCCTCAATCACGCCAACGGAACGCACCCCAGCAACAAGACGAGGTGACTGCGGAGAACGTCTATCCATTTCGAAGCAAGACGACCATGTAATTTGACGTTTCATGATGACGATTGTGATTCCGACACGATTGACAGAGAACAAGATAGATCTAAGACCCTGCTTTTCTGGGTGAATTGGTTCTACTTCTGCTACTGAAAGAGAGCGTATTTCACTTTCTTCTTCTTTGACTTACCCTTGTGGCACTGAAAAAGAGTACCCTTAATACCGAGTTGCTGAAGCCACTAGATGAATAAGAATATTCGAAAGTGCAAGTGCAACTGATAGAGTAGGCTTCGAAGCGGAGTCCATGGCTTAGGGGTTGCCGAGCTCTTCTTCTTTGGTTTACGAGGACAAAAGCCCTACTGGGCTAGTCAAACTTAGAAATTCCACTTGTGGCACGATGGGTCTTTTTCCATACCACTAGCGGCAAAGATAATTTAATAGAAGATTGCCTAATAAGCGCTATTTTACATCAAAGATGAAGGAAGATTTCCATATGAACTTTAGGAAAGCAATGGACCTTTAGCCGACAGATGGAACCCTCGCAAAAACAAAGCCGAAAGGACGGGGTAGGAGCCAGTTACACGAGGATTAATACCACTAGACGAATGTGTCATATACGGAGGAACCTAGTCAAAGACTTCCCGATCCTTAACTTAAGAAGGAGATAACTCAACCAACAAGGCAATTCCGCCCTCAATCCCGCCTTTGATTTTAAAATAAGGAATAGCTAATGGACCGAGGAATTTGATTTCCTTAAACATCGGAGAGGGGGACCTAGCAGCTACATTGATTTCTTTACTGCTAGATCCGCCGCTCCCAACTCCAATTTAGACTATAGGTCTTCTCAGACGGCGAAGCCTCTTAAAGCGCCCTCTGGATAGTTGGTCCTATTACGACTACCACCTGCTCCTACGTACGGTGCTCTTCATTTCCCTGCCATTTATACTTTCAAGGGGTCTTCCTTCCCTATCCTATCTAATAGAGGAAGGAAGAACCTATTCCCTGAAAGAGGATCTTATTTACTAAGATCGCTTGTCTACCACCCTGACTGCACACTTTCTATATATCTGTTTCCATGTTCGACTGCATGCTCTAGTTATGAATCGGAGATAGAGCTTGAGACCGGGTGAGCCAGCATATAGTGCAAAGCGCCTTTTCGGAAAAGTCCAGTTCAAGCAAAGGGAGCGGGTAGGAATTGAGTGCTAAAGAAGTAGAAGTTGTGAAAGAGCCTGTCACGGTAAACTAAAGCTAAGAGATATTTGAGTGTTCTCACTCGAAAGGAGGGCCGGTAAGTGGGTCTAGTGAAGAGAGGGAATACCGCAACGTCCAAAGTTTGACGTAGTTATCTGGAGGAGGGGACCAGAAGGATGTATGTGAGGGACGCATGTCCAAGTTGTCCCAGGCTTTCAAGTGCTCCAAGCTGATCTTTCTCTCAATAGTATAGAGGCATCAGTCGACTCTGTGGATTCTGTTTATTCCCTTTCTTCTGAATCTCGATCCTTTCGTTCATGTCTACACCGTCCACTGATGTAAAGATTGGGCGTGGGAGAGGTGAATTCGACGAAAGAAACTATCCGGGCGATCATCTTCTGAGGTGGGAGTATTCCCCTCATACTGCTATCGATCCGGCAGACAGATGCCAGTTCTGCTGATCAAAGCTTCGTCTGATCGGAATCACTGGAGAGGTCGGGTGCTTACATACTATCAAAAGATTGGGCTTCTTCCAGACTAGAAAAAGACTGAATGAATCTTTATCTGGGAAGGCATGATTGGGAGCTAGCTCGAAATCCGAGAAATCCGGACTCCTAATAACCTATGAGTGAGCCGAGCTATCACCATGAGCACTGAGCCACCTGACTGACTAGCTTTTTCCATATACCGACAGCTACGAAAACATGGACTAAGCTTTGCTTATGACCACGCTTGTTGACCATGCATGTCTTTGATCCCCTCGACCAGACCTTGCCCGAGGTCACCGAAGTACGCGAGCTGAGCTTAGCCCTCTTCCCATTAGACTTCTTCTTTAGGGACGGACCTAGTTCAACATGTTAACCGAGCCAAGCCAACAACAAGAAAAAGCCCTATTCTATAGGCTTAAGATTGGTGAGAAAGAGCAGGATATGTTGGTTCGAGAGAAAGGCGTTGGTTAGGCGTCCGCCGATTCGTATGGGGATTGGGGTGCTTCTCTTCAATATTCCTTATTATTTGATTTGGTTGGATTCCGCCGATGGAGAATCGGTATCTCTTTCTGCGTCTTCGGCTGGGGATGCGGCTTCGAGAAATGTTGTTTCGGGACAAGCAGCTTCGGGAGAAAAGGAATCTCTTGGTTCAGATGGGAATGCGTCTGTTGTATCGGATAGTTCCTCCGGAGCAGACTTAGCAGACTAACCTGGGATAATAGCCCTCTCCGTATAAGGCTGAATCAAGACTCGTGTTCACATACGTAATTCCTTGAGTTGAATGCCCCCAATCTTGGCAAGCCATACCTCTCACCAAAGCGGACATCGGTCGGAAAACATGGATGGTTGAACGGACCTATCCACGTCACGGTACCCCGTTCGAAGAATCACGCAATCTGGGCTTCGATCACGCTACCATCTAGTTTGGCAGTCCAAACGAACAAGCCTCAACTGGGCGCTACACCAGTCACCGGGGCCTCGGTTATCCAACCCCCCCCCGCATAGGATAGTAATAATAGAACTTCGTAGCATTAGAAAGGTGCGAAGCCTTGAAGCAATCAATCGTACAGGTGCGGGAATAAGCCAATACCAACTGTTGTGCCTGTCTTTTTAAGGGAATAGGTAGAGAGGCCAGGTTTTTGGCTCGCTCTTGTACAGTTTCTGAACTTTTTTGGTCTTTCTGTTCACAGGTTGATGAACGAGCTCCTACTCAACATATGATTGCCGGCTGGGGAATGCCTCTAGAAAGATCCATATCCATATCTTATTGAGCGGGATGGATTCCGAAAAAGCATAGCTTATGCCAGCTTGAAAGCCGATTCGTCTTTAGGATTGCTACGGAATAGATCTTAGGCCAAGGGTTACCGGCCGCGCTCACTGCCGATAGCCTTCCCGCTGTGCTTAGATAGGTTTCGGCCATACATATCCCTTTCTTGGCACTTAGGATGCAATCCCGCTACGCTTTCTTCTGCTAATATGGCTTGATAGCGTCGGAGGGGCTTGGTTAGTAGTGCCCGCCCATTCTGTCTCGTTCGGGCGGGGGTTTACTTCCACTCCTAAGAATCATTCAGGGCAAAGAATAAGACATTGACCGGCACTGTGGACAGCTCACAACGGGACAGCTAACACCGTTACGTGAGTGGTTCACAACGGATTGGATTCACTTTTCACAAAACGAATTCGAATTCTTTCGATTTCTATTTGTATTTGTATTCTCCTTGCTTCAATCGAATTGGATGATATCTCTAGTAAAAGAGTGATCCAATGAGAAACTTAGCTTAGAGCGTGGCCGTATAAGAGATCTTTTTCCTTCACCTGCCCTATTTGAGTGAGATTCGAATTGAATTCCGGGGCTTAGAAGAAAGCTTCTTAAAAGCATGGAATTCCCTTGTCGTACCTTCACCCTACAACCGGAAAGTCCATAATCCAAAGAAAGCATTTTGGTTCTTCCTTCATCAAGTATTTGGGCTGACTTGCTTATCGATCTTCCCCACTC